TTGGTTTTATTCGGCTCCTTTATGCAAGATAGAGAGAGATAGATAAATTTAACAAAATGGAGAAGGTGTGAACAAAATGAAATGAATTCTACCCATAACATCTATGTCAGCCTTTCGTTCTGAATGCATTCAAAACATCCCGCTTTTTAGATGATCCCTATAGAATAGAAAATAGAAGAGGAGGAAAAATTCTAACAATTTTTTTTCTACTTACTTCGTTCGCTATTTCTTTTCTATTTGAAAGAATCCTTAGGAAAAGCATTTTTTTCGACCGAGCTAAAATACATATTCTATGTCGATGTCTATAGTAAACTAAAGGAATCGTTTAATAGCTAGTTTGCTTCAATTTCTCATATACAAATAAAAAAATTGAAGATTTAGTTACGATTAGAAATAAACTTTCTATATCTTTATCCATGGATCCCTTACTCATACTTAAAAAATTGTGAGTATTGTGATCCAATTCAAAAAACTTATGTTTCGTAATTTCATAATTCCATTTTTCAATTTCGAATTGATTCTTCTTGGATACAAATTACGATAATGTATATTCTTCCTCGAATCGTTCGTTGAGAGGGAAAGGATTAAATCCTTTTAAGAAATAAGTTTGTGATCGGAATATGAATCAAACGAGGGACCCCTTAACTAGTAAGGGGTCAATAGAACGAATCGCCCTTTTACCACTAAACTATACCCGCTACAATGCAATTATTGTATATAAACGGATCTTTTGTCGAACAGGAGAATCAGTCGGAATCCAAAAAAGGATCATAATAAAAGAATCATGAAAATTCTAGTTTTGACGTGTTTTCTTTCGTAAAGGGGACCTAATGAAATCAAGAAAAAAGGACTACCTTTTTTGTTTTGCTGAAGGTGCTTTGACAAATACATCTTGACAAAATTATTTTAGTCATAACATAAAAAGAAAATGCATTGTGAAAGAATCTCCATTCTTTTTTTATTCGTATTTGCTTTTTTTTACATTTTTAGGTACGGGTACTTTGCTGGAAAAAATAAAGAATAATAAGAAATGGCATTTTGATCTTCTATCATTTTGGTTCTATCTCATAGGAATAAAAAAGTTTTTCTTTTGTTTGATCTTGTTTCAATAACAAGTATTTTTTCAGATCAAATAAATGGGATTCATGAGAACAAAAAAAGCCCGGCTAGGTACCGATCTGGCCGGGCTGTAGAAAAAAAAAACACGACCCCTTCGAACAAACAAAAAAGGGTATTTTTTTATTATTTATTAGAATTCTATTCTATATTTATACAATATTTATTATATTTCTATATTTCTATTTATTTCTATTTTATATATTTCTATAAGATTTTGGATATCTTAAATATAATTTTAAAATAGAATTTGATATCCTAATATAGAATAAATTATAGAATAAATAGAAAAACTATATAAAAAAAAAAAAATAGAAGAATAAGTCAAAGAGAGATAAGATAGTAAGATAGAAAGAAAGGAGGAGCTTTTTCAATCTCTCTTTTTTGTTTGTATAATGTAACATAGGAATTCTATTTTTTCAATTTTGGAGAGATGGCTGAGTGGCCTAAAGCGTCGGATTGCTAATCTGTTGTACGAAATTTTCGTACCGAGGGTTCGAATCCCTCTCTTTCCGTTTCCGTCGATGATTTGGTATTTTCTTTATCTCTTGAATTTATAGATTTTCTTTGTTTGTTTGATTTTTTATTATTCAATATAAAAAATATGAAATTGATTATTATTCAATAATATATTAAATATATTATTAAATTCTATTCTATTATTAAATATTAAATAGAATTAAATAGAAAGATGTAAAATTCTAAGAAATATTTCAAAATCATGAAAGGAGAATAAAAAAAATTTATTTTTTATTCTTCACGTCCCGGATTACGTCCCGGATCGTTAGATAGGAATCCGAAGATGAAAAGAGAAACAAAGACTATCACTACTGTGTAAACAAATAGTTTTAGAGTAAGCATTACACAATCTCCAAGATCAATTAAAAAAAAAGAGAATAGATTTTCCTATACTATACATTATGTTTCTTTTGACACTAAGAAATGATGTGGTTTCGAGAAATATAATAGAAAGTAATTTTCATAAATTTATTTGAAATAAGAGCCGAGTCCTTTATTATAAAAATTTTCATACCCACAATTCTATATTGGTGGGGGACTCAAATCGAATTTTTTTTCATTTTCAATGGAAAAGGGGGTAAGAATGATTAAATGAGATGGTCCAGCTTTTTGGGGGGTATAAAAAATTTCAATATTTGAATTGGGGATTCATACTGTAAGACTTATCTGATCTTATGAATTGTTAGAATTTTTTTTTTTCGAATAAATTCTGAATTTTTCTAAGAGTCTAAGATAGTATAAAAATGAAAGATCTTATCGAAAACTTACAGCAGCTTGCCAAACAAAAGCTAAGAGAAAAAAGAGTACAGGTATTACTGGCATAATATCTACAATTGGATTCAAAAAAGCGTAGGCTTCCGGTAATTTCGCGAATAAAAAACTACTTGAATAAAGGGCAGAGTTAATACAAATACAGACCAAACTAAAGATATTAAGCATAAGCATAGCAAACATTTTGTTCTTTAAGATAGAATATAAGAAATCATACTTTCATACAATATCTTAATTGCATTCTATGGAATGATCAAGAATTTCCGTTTAATTCGATATCTACACATATCCAAAGCCTCGCAACATTCTATCGAAATAGATATTTTTATATTTGAACTGGAATTGACGAACAACCAATATGAATATTAGATTAATATTAGTGTTTATTAGTGTCGAATAGAAATTGGAAATGGGGCGTGGCCAAGTGGTAAGGCAACGGGTTTTGGTCCCGCTATTCGGAGGTTCGAATCCTTCCGTCCCAGAGCATATCCATGCATGATCTATCTAGATCTATATATATAGATCTAGATATCATATGAGAGTACAAATATTCTATACAAATATTCTATTAGAATAAAGATTGCCCTTTTTTGAGAAACTTTCGGTTTAATAATCTATAATCTATAATATTGGCTAAAGTGTGATTCTTTTTTCTTATTTTTAATGATCCGTGTCTAAATTGAGTTCCTTTTACGATGTATATTCAAAAAGAGCTTATTTAAACTTATTTATTTGTATTCATGTTATTAATTATTAAATAGAATATTTTTTATGTTCAAAATAAAAAAAGAAATAAAAAAATATAAATTCCATTCATACAATAAAATATCGATTTCATTTGAATTTTTGATGGGACTTCGTTATTCTTTAGAAATTACCCATTCAGAAAACGTATAGATTACTATGGATCGACTGAATCAACGACTATTCATGATTTCATAATTACATACTGGCTCCAAACCAGAGAAATGTTATGGTAAAACTTCGTTTGAAACGATGTGGTAGAAAGCAACGTGCGACTTGAAAGACATGATTCAATTAGCTGTGGATTCTTAATCCACTATTTTTATATTATATAGAAATTTGTATATAGAAATGAGGGTGCTCTTGGCTCGACATCGTTTGTTCTGTTCCATTCGAACTCGTTTTTTTGGGGGGGGTTGATGATGTAAATAGTAATAGTACATGATGGAGCTCGAGTTGATTCATTTTTCAAGAGCAAGTATCTAGGGTTAGTGAAAATTTTTAAATTTGAACAACTTCGTAAATCTATTATCTATCTATATATATATATATATATATATAAATCGAAAGGATCAAAAGTTTCAAACAAAATAAAAAGTAAAATTTGTTGGAATTGGTAAAACGATTTCGATCCAAAGTGTATCTGCGGGAATCCATTATCCATTTCTATGATTCTTTGATAGAAAGAAAAAAGGGTATGTTGCTGCCATTTTTGAAACGATTAAAAATCCCCGAAGTAATGTCTAAACCCAACGATTCAAGGAAAATCTAAGGGATCCTGGAACAAGTAAATACCTTTTTTAATTGTCTCAACAACTCTATCAGAATCAGAATGAAGAAAAAAAAAAAAAAATAGATTCTATTCGAAAGAAGATAGACAAAAAACGGGATAGAGACCGCTCAATAAATGAAATACTTAAAGGTTTTGAGTTATTTGAGAGTTATCCAACTTGAGTTATGAGTTTGCGAATAGGAGTGATTTTTTTTCGGGAAAGAAAAAGAATAAGAAAAAAAGTACTTATAAATCATAATCGAATTGATTTTATGATTTTATGGATCTATTTGACATCCAAATTCATAATAATATTCTATCCGATTCATAATAATATTCTATCCGATAGGCATCATCTAATTTTCTCGAGCCGTACGAGGAGAAAACTTCTTATACGTTTCTAGGGGGGGTGTATTGTTCATCTCCATACATCTATCCCAATGAGCCGTTTATCGAATTGTTGCAATTGATATTCGATCCCGACGAGAGGGAAGAGATCTTCGGAAAGTGGGTTTTTATGATTCGATAAAGAATCAAACCTATTTCAATATTCCTGTTATTCTCGATTTACTTGAAAAGGGCGCTCAACCTACAGGAACTGTTCAGGATATTTCAAAAAGGGCGGGTGTTTTTATCGAACTTTGCCCTAATCAACAAACGAAATTCAATTAATGAAATAAGAAACAAAAGAGGGTGTGGATAACTTGTATATATATTTCTATAAACCTTTATCTCTCTTATCCCCCCGCTATCTATTCATACCTCATTTTTTTCATTTATTATTTGCTATACTATAAGAATGCTGTTTTCTACAACCACAAAAATAGATTTTTATTGATATAAATTAATATAAAACGGATGGAAAAAAAAGAGCAAATCAATAAATGAAGTAATAGGGTTTATAAATACATTACTCTCAATGAGGTGGTTTTCATTGGAATTCTCTGAAGAAATAAAAAAGGGGGTTAGGTTAATTGCTTAGTCCATATTTCGATTGTATTGATTCAATTATTAATTAATATTAATTTGATTGAAAAAATTGGATCTCTACCCTTTTCTTTTTTCCTTAATTTTCGCATACATCCTTTTCTTTTGGATCTATGTCGATTAGTTTTGTAGTGCCAATTCAACATAAATTGTTTGTTTTTTTTTATTTTTTTTTTTTATTAGTTTTATTTATTAGTATTATAGTATTATAATACATTAATACATTTTCGTATTCGAATTTTTTTATTATAATTTACAAACGAACTTTGTTATTATTAACATTAATTAAATAAAATTAATTAAAAAAATAAAATAAATGGAATTTCAATTGGCATTTATTAAATTCTTAGTTACTATTTAAATTTAAAGTTTATAATTCTTTTGTTTTCTCCATTGTAGTTTTTTCTCAACATTAACATTAATATTAATATTGACAACAGTGTATCAAACAAATATAATCCGATCGTGAATAAACGGATCTTTTTATTTCCGTTCCATATCCGTAGGATTTTTTTATTATACAATTCAATCTTTTTTTGATTGCTATTGTATCTACACATTCGATTTTATTAGTTTTTTTTCATATTAGTTTCATTCGGGTTGCTAACTCAATGGTAGAGTACTCGGCTTTTAAGTGCGACTCGATTTTTTACACATTTTTATGAAGCAATGGATTCGTTCATACCAGCGATAGAGTTTGTAAGACGACGACTGATCCAGAAAGGAATGAATGGAAAAAGTAGCATGTCGTATCAATGGAGAATTCGAAGAATATTTCATTCTTATTGGATCCGATCCAAACCTTTGTTTGAATTCTTGGCTCGGAACAAAAAATCAAAGTTCGGTTGAATTAATAAATGGATAGAGCCTGGCGGCTCCAATTATAGGGAAACAAAAAGCAACGAGCTTTCATTTTTTAATTTGAATGATTACCCGATCTAATTTTACGTTAAAAATAGATTAGTGCTTGATGTGGGAAAAGCTTTTCCTATGAAAAAAATAAAATGGATTATTGATTTTTTTATGAGTCCTAACTATTAACTATCCTCCATTCTGGGGTGACGCTGAATGTGTAGAAGAAAGAGTATATTGATAAAGATATTTTTTTCCAAAATCAAAAGAGCGATTGGGTTAAGAAAATAAAGGATTTCGAACTCTATTGTTATTCTAGAATGAACATAAAACAATTAGATCGAAAAAAACGAAGAGAGAGAGTCCGTTGATGAGTTTTACTTGTTTTCGAGGTATCTATTCGTTTTTCATTTTTTTACTATAATAGAATACCCTAATAGAATACCCTGTTTTGACTGTATCGCACTATGTATCATTTGAGAACCCAATAAATCCCCTATCCCTGTCTCAAATTGAATTTTTTAAAATGGAGGAATTTCAAGTATATTTAGAACGAAATAGGTTTCAGCAATATGACCTCCTATACCCACTTATCTTTCGGGAATATATTTATGCACTTGCTTATGATCATGGTTTAAATAGCTCCATTTTGATGAAAAATATAGGTTCTGACAATAAATCTAGTTTACTAATTGTAAAACGTTTAATTATTCGAATGTCTCAACAGAATCATTTGATTATTTCTGTTAATGATTCTAACAAAAATAAATTTTGTGGGTACAACAAGAATTTATATTCTCAAATAATATCAGAGGGGTTTGCCGTCATTCTGGAAATTCCATTTTCCCTACGATTAATCTCTTTCTTAGAGGAGGCAAAAATCGTAAAATCTTATAATTTACAATCAATTCATTCAATATTTCCTTTTTTTGAGGATAAATTTCCATATTTAAACTATGTGTCAGATATACGAATACCTTACCCTATCCATCTGGAAATTTTGGTTCAAACCCTTCGTTACTGGGTGAAAGATGCCTCTTCTTTTCATTTATTAAAGCTCTTTCTTCACGAGTATTGTAATTGGAACATTATTATTACTTCAAAAAAATCGATTTATACTTTTTCAAACATGAATCCAAGATTCTTCTTGTTCCTATATAATTTTTATCTATGTGAATACGAATCTATCTTCCTTTTTCTCCGTAACAAATCTTCTCATTTACAATTAACATCTTCGGTAGTCCTTTTTGAGCGAATCTATTTCTATGGAAAAATGGAATATCTTGTAAAAGTCTTTCCTAAGGATTTTCTGTCTACCCTATGGTTTTTCAAGGACCCTTTCATTCATTATGCTCGATATAAAGGAGAATCCATTCTGGCTTCTAAGAATACCCCTCTTGTGATGAATAAATGGAAATACTATCTTATCAATTTATGGCAATGTCATTTTTATGTTTGGTCTCAACCAGGACGGATCCATATAAACCAATTATCCGAGCATTCATTCTACTTTTTTTTTGGGGGTTATTTTTCCAGTGTACGGCGAAATCCTTCAGTGGTACGGATTCAAATGCTGGAAAATTCATTTCTAATAGAAAATGTTATGAAAAAGCTTGATACAAAAGTTCCAATTATTCCTATAATTAGATCATTGGCTAAAGCGAAATTTTGTACCATATTAGGGCATCCCATTAGTAAGCCGGTCTGGGCCGATTTATCCAATTTGGATATTATTGACC